AATCAGACAAATAAAGAGGGGGTAGGTCCCGTTAAGTTCTTTTAAGTTTTTAATGATCAAAATATTTTATTCGTATAAATGAAAAAAATGAATCACTTTTTTCCTATGTTTGAAAAAACCCTATTTAATTTCTTTCTGATGATGTTTTTAAAAAATAAACTTCATTGATTGATTCAGAACATCTGTTCCTTGAAAGTATCTACAGATACTATCAAAGTTAAAAGAAAGAAAAAATCACTCGACCCCCCCCTTTTTTTTTTCTGGAGGACACACTCACAATATACCAATAATATATATTTCTGTTGATCAGATATCATCCAAATTCTTTCTATACTAATCGAACCTTATTCTATGTATTTTAGTATTTAATCCAAATTTAAATTTTTTTTTTATAAATTCATTGAAGAAGTTCTATTTGCTCAATAAATTTACCTCTATTTTTTTGTTTGTCCATTACTTACGTAATAAATTTGAAAAAGGTTCTGATAAACCTGGAAAAATTTGAAACTAAAAATAAAATAGGATCTTTGACAAACGGGATCAAAAAGCATTATTATTTCGACACAACATTATTATTTCGACACAATAAAGGACTATGAAAAATTATTTCTTTATTGTGTCGAAGGCTGGTAAGACGAATAAAACACCCTCCTAGAATCCCTTGTTCCATTCATTTCTTTATATTCTCCACTTACTTATCTTATGTTGAGTATCTAGTCGAATTTGATTCTATTCGAATACAAAACTATTCATACATTCTATGACATTTCAATATGACAATAATCACATAATCATACCGCTCTAATTGAAAAAAAAAACAAAGAAAAGTGAAATGAAAGTCAAGTAGTCTTCTTCACAATATACCTAGGCGATATAAGGAATTACCGAACTCTGGTCGAAAAGGAAAAAATAATATAAAAAAGCAAAAGGCTTTTCATAATTTTTTTGATTATACATTATTATATAATTTAATAATTATATAATTTTCATATTGAATATATTTATATATTTAATATATTATATAATTTATATAATTGAATATATATAAAATATATAAATATATATATATAAATATAATTAAATATAATTATATAAATCTAATTGAATTTATATTGAATTGCCAACAAATATTTGGTTCTTTTTGCAACCTTTATGTTGATAAATTTACGGTTCTAGAAATTCATTTCAGACAATTGAACCTTCTCAAACTGTTTCTTTTTAAGAACCAAAAAGATTTGTGCCAAAATAACAGATGCCAAGAAGAACAAAAGGCCTTGGACACGGAATGGATCTTGAAGTACGATTTCAGCATCCCCCTGACCAAATCCACCCACATTAGGATTACTCGTTAATGGTTGATCAAGTTTGATAGATTCGCTCTCTGAAACAAGAAGTTCCGGTCCCGGGGGGATAATATCAACCACTTGACGTCCATCCGATGCATCCACTATGGTTATTTCGTATCCTCCTTTTTCTTTGCGTATTATTTTGCTTACTATACCCGCTGCTGTAGCATTATAAACATTATTGTTACTCTTGCTACCGTCGGGATAAATCTGACCCCTTCCCCTGTTCCCGCCTACATATATGGGATATTTTAAGAAGTGAACATCTTTCTTAGTAGCGGGGTCTGGAGAAAGAATAGGAAAGGTTACTTCGCTATATTTCTGACCAGAAACAGGACCTATCACAAGAATATTTTTTTTAGTAGGGCGATAGTTCTGAAAAGACAGATTGCCTATCTTTTCTTTAATCTCGGGCGAAATACGATCGGGGGGGGCTAATTCAAACCCCTCAGGTAAAATAAGAACAGCCCCTACATTCAAAGCTCCCTTTTTACCATTAGCAAGAACTTGTTTCAGTTGCATATCATAAGGAATTCGAACAACTGCTTCAAATACAGTATCGGGAAGTACCGCTTGTGGAACCTCGATATCCACGGGTTTATTAGCTAAATGGCAATTGGCACATACAATACGGCCAGTCGCTTCTCGTGGATTTTCATAACCCTGCTGTGCAAAAATAGGATATGCATTTGAACTGGGTGTCCTAGTGATTATATATATCATGAGCGATATGGAAATGGATCGAGTAATCTCTTCCTTTATCCAAGAAAAAAGAGTCTTTATAGTTTGCATGGTCCAATGATTGGTATCGAAAATTTATACAATAAAATTAGGTAGGTCCCTAGTCTAGTCTAGTTCCCTATCTATGATTCTGCTATTTACTAAAAAAATATTAATGGAATATAGGAAGAATTCCTTGTAGGAGTCAAAAGAATAAGTACAATTTTGAATGTTTTGCTTATGTTACAAAGTAACAACCATTATAATTTGATCAGTGAATCATTTTTCAGTCATTCATTGAATGATAAATCACTACAAGTGAGGGAGATACACGATTTAAATAACGGAAGATCAAATATTTTAAAATTGTATCTAGAATGACCGGAAAAGTGGAAACAAGACCGGATATAATTTGATCGTTATGAGCAAATCCAAAATCTTTGTATAAAGAACCAATCATTAGTTCCCAACCGTGGGGCGAATGGAATCCTATACATAAATCAGTTAATAAAAGAATTGAAAAAGCTTTTATTGTGTCGCTTAAGTTATATAGGAATTCTTGAACCCAAGAGTTAAGAATAACAAGTTTTTCATTACCTAAAATAGAATAACTACTTAGAATAACGAAAGAGATTATATTTGTCGAGAAGTTCAAAATCGTATGGATACAATCCCCATTGTGTATCTTGATCAATTGGATCGTTTCTTTGTAGATTCCGATACGAAGCTTTTCTAGATGTGTTTCCGGGTATTCCTTTATCATTTCGTCCAAGAGGAAGAGTTCCTCTAATTCTATGCATTTTTTTAGAATACTCTTTTCTTGAATGATATTCAAGAAAATTTCGGATTCCATAGTATCCCACCAATTAGTAACCCAAGATTCCAGACTTTTAGTAAATGAGAGAGAGATCCACCAGGGCAAAAATACTATAGATGCAAGATATAGAAGGGGAATGAATGCTTTCTTTTTTGCCATTTTTGCGTCTTTGAATTTTTAATGAACTCACTCCATTCGTAGACTCCATACGATACTAACTAATATTCATATCAAGGATAAGTTCTATTACAAGTCATCGAGCCCATGAATCTATTCCCTGTTTTTTTCTGTATGATTCAGTGGTTAGTACTTGAATTTAGAAATAATACAGAAATGGAATGGAATAAGAAAGAGTCCACTTCAAATTCGTACTTCAAATGCGAATAAAGATATTGTTTCCAAATATATCATTTGCTAAAATTCGAAAAAAGTGCCTCCTTTCTAAATGCACAAAGGCGCCCATGAATATTATTCGGATTTTGAAAGAAAAGAATTCTCTTTTTATCAAAATATAAAATTTTTTGAAAAAGAAAGCATTCATTCTTTTCAGTTCATTTTTCAAAATACTTCAATTGGTACACGCAAGAAATAAGCCAATTCAGCGGCTTTTTGCTCAATTTCTCGTGGAGTCAAATTCTCATCAGTACGAGTCAGGGGAATAGCCCCATAACCTCTGATTTCCATATAAAGGACACGACGAGCATAAATACCCTCTTTAACTTCTATTCTGATGGACTGGATGTCTTTCATAAGGAATTGGAGTAAGATGCGACGATTTTTTCCAGGAAATCCCCAACGAAAAATACACACTATTCCTTCTTTTCTATCGAATCGATCATAACCACTACCTACATTCCATGAAATTGTGCACCACAAATAAGAGCTAATAAAGAGACCCGCAATCCCGTAGAAAGACATCACGATCCCCTGTGGAAAAAAAATGATTTGTGGAGACGGAAAGAAAGATATAAAATTCCTACCAAGATAACTGGAAATTCCAACTAATAAAAACCCTAATGAACCTAAAAAAAGGATAAAGGCCCAGCAGAAATTACTTGTTTTTCGAGACCCCGCTATAAGTTCTATCCATATATGTTCTGATCGCCAATTCATACTAGATCTAGTTGCATTTTATTGAAATTGAGAGAATAACCCAATTTGACTTTTTTTTTTTGTGTTTCCGAAGTAACTCTCATCAACTAGCACTATTCCGATGTGAACTTTTATTTTAGGAGTAATTCATCGAATTGCTTAGATCTAAAATAATAAGATCCACTTCGTATGATTCCCTATAGATATCTACATATGGATACATTTACTTTACATTTCAGACATTCGCCCCAATCTCGATTTTATTTTTCAAATAGCTATAATTCATTTATGTATATATCATGTTTACGCATGCATAATAGCTTATGTTCAGGGGAAACTGCATCGCATATCTTATTCTAAGAAATCAATATCTGTGTTATGGTCTAAGTCTTAAAAAAAAATGGATAAGATTTGGCCCTATCATATCTATATCTAAAAAATCTTGTTTTTTTGAACATAAAGAAATAAAGAAGCCATCGCAATTGCCGGAAATACTAGGCCCACTAAAGGCACCAAAATAGAGGGTAAGTTATTGAAAGTTGTCATAAAATAGATACCTGGATTTAATACTTGTACCTGTTATTGTTATATTGTTATTTATATTGTTATAAAGGTATCGTATAATCATTATAATTCATATATAATTATACTAAGTATAGCTAAGTGAGTACATAATTGAGTATATGTAAGTACATAATATTAATATATAAATCAAATAAAAAATATAACAATTTCTAAAATTTATAAATATTATAAATATAATAATTTATAAATATAATAATTTATAAATATTCTAATAATTTATAAATATATATAATATAAATTTATAAATATATATAATATAAATAATATAATATATATAAATATAATAAATTAAATATAATAAATATATAAATATAATAAATAAAAAAAAAAATAAATATAATAAGAAATAAATATAATAAGAAAATAAGTGCAAAGAATGTAGAACTAACGAAATATAATTTTTCATCTTTCTACATTAAATCTAATAGATATGTATGTGTATGATAATCTCCTTTTTTAATTATTTTTTATTATCTTGTTTTTGTGTAATAATTTGAATTTAATAAACGTGAATAAAATAAAGAAAGAGTTTCTTACAAATTCCCGAAAAATTTGTTAGAATCCGATCCGGGAATAGGGATTCTTAGTAAAACTAGACATTCTCAAAAAATATAGAATCTTGCATCTTTCTATACTTTTATATTTTCTATATGTAAATTATATACACATTATATACACATAAGAAGGGAACGTGAAATTCTCGTTTTATTCCCCTTGACTAATTTGAATTTCGCGGAAGAAAGAATTTATTCTTTTTTTTTTACAATACAATTTAATCTTATGTTACCAAATGTTATCAAAGTAAAAATCAAATCCGAAGAATGGATTTTTACTTTGATTTCTATAAACTAAATAACTACTTGTTCTACACACAAAAAAAATCATTTCTATGTTTTTTTTATTATATATTTTATATTTGATTATATATATTATATATTTTATTTTTATTAAATTTAATTTAAATTAAGGCTCTACTTGATTGAATTTTGATTCAGAGGAAAGAACGCATGAAGCTGAAATAACTCACTCAGAACGCCTTTTAAAAGATTACGTGGTACGATTGGATCGAATAAGCCCTTATGGAATAAATATTCAGCCGCTTGTGAGCCCTCAGGTACTGTTTTATTTAATGTTTGTTCAATTACTCTTTTACCCGCAAAGGCAATGTAGGCATTGGGTTCAGCAATAATGATATCCCCCAACATACCAAAACTAGCTGTCACCCCACCAGTAGTAGGAGATGTAAGGATTGATACATAGAATAACTTTTTATTTGATTGATAATCATATAAAGCGGAAGATATTTTAGCCATTTGCATCAAGCTCAAACTTCCTTCTTGCATGCGTGCTCCTCCAGAAGCACACACTAAAATAAGAGGTAAAAATTGATTGGTAGCATATTCGATCAAACGGGTAATTTTTTCGCCAACTACCGATCCCATACTACCACCCATAAACTGAAAATCCATAATCCCAATTGCTATGGGAATACCGTTTAGTTGACCTGTGCCCGTTTGAACAGCCTCAGTTAATCCTGTCTTTCTTTGATAAGAATCAATACGATCTTTGTAAGGTTCCTCTTCTAAATTAAATTCAATGGGATCCAGAGAGACCATGTCTTCATCCATCGGAGCCCAAGTACCTGGATCAATCGAAAGTTCGATTCTATCTGAACTATTCATTTTCAAATGATGTCCACAGTGTTCGCAAATATTCATTTTTGATTTAAAAAATTTCTTATAATTTAATCCATAACAATTTTCGCATTGAACCCACAAATGCTTGTATTTTGGAGTCACATCTAGATCATTAGAACTTTCTGTTTCTGTTATAGTTAAATCACTATCATCCGGGCTCGGTTTTATACTTGAACTCTGGGTTTCACTACTAGTTCTGCTTTCATCAAAAATGTAACTATAAATGTAACTGTCACTATAATTGACAATACCACTTAAAATGTAACTATCAATACAAATTTGAGAACGAAAATAACTGTCAATACAACTATTAATGTGGTTATTCCAACTATATTTAGTATCATATATGTAAGGATCATCGTGAAGATCGTTACTATTAGATACATTATTCAGATAACTAAAATTCTGATAATTAGAAAAAGAACTTTCTAGTTCACTTAGAAACGAATGATCATTGTCAATCTCAAAAATTTGATTTTCAATATCCAAATATATGAAATAACTATCCCTATCATTATCCCTAACTAAAAAAGTCTCATCAGAGAGGAAACTCTGAATGTCTACGCCGACTAAATGATCAACATTACTGTAACTAGAATTGTCACTATCGCTCCGACTAAGAGTGTTTTTATCTATATCATTTAGAATCGGGTCTTCACTTACACCGGTATTTTCAATAGGACCAAGACTATCCATTGATTTACTTAGCCTACACCCGTATTCTAACTCGTCTTTGGCCAACATTGAATTGAACCGCCCTTTTTCCATAAAGCCTTTTTGCCCATATTTACATGAAAATACAATAGATGAATAGTCATTCGATAAAAAATCATTTGAATATTTTATTTACTATCAGAATATGCATATAAATCCAATTACTAGGATTATATTAACAAAAAACAAGTAGGTTTTGAAAAAAAATGATTATCTTTTGTGAGAATCAGGAGTATCACTTAATATGATGGAATCCTTTTTTTTTAATTATTTGAATTCTTTTGCAATTTTAAATATAGCTCCCCCCGTGTTTGTTGTATAAAATTCACATCGAAAAAAGAAATAATTGTTCTATCCTATGAATATAAAGAACTTTTTTCGTAAAATCTCGTCTACTAATAAGTTTCTAGTCCAACACAGACCGAAAAGGACAATATACGGGATGGGTAGAAGAAGTTGTGATATGTGGCTCGATCCATGATCGGAAACTACGGGATATAGATATAAAAGAAAGAAGACACCAACCCTA